CCCTCTCACGGTGGAAGAACAGATAATGACCATTTATACCGGAACAAATGGTTATCTGGATGGATTAGAAATTGGACAAGTAAGAAAATTTCTCGTTCAGTTACGCACTTACTTAAAAACGAATAAACCTCAGTTTCAAGAAATCATAGCCTCTACCAAGACATTAACCGCTGAAGCAGAAAGCTTTTTGAAAGAAGGTATTCAAGAGCAACTGGAACGTTTTCTACTTCAGGAGAAATTATAAAAAAAGAAAAGAAACGAAACGGATCGTTCTTATTTTTGATTCTATCGTTCTTATTTTTGATTCTTTAGTCAATTTTACTCTTTAATTTGAATTAAATTTTGAAGAAATTCTATATCTATAAGTCAAGTATATATAATAGAAAGCAGTATATAACTAGAAAGACGTATATAACTAATATCTGTTTAATATTCAATCTTAAAGCATTGAGACTTTCTTTCTTATTCTAGTTCGTTTTTATCTTTTTTCGAAATAAAAGATAAATATAATATATACAAATGGAATTAATAGATAAATATCACTATATCTAGATTGATATTGCGTCCAATAGGATTTGAACCTATACCAAAGGTTTAGAAGACCTATGTCCTATCCATTAGACAATGGACGCTTTTCGCCTTTTTTTTTTACTTTCCAATTGTTAAAAAAAAAAAAATGTGCGAAATCTTTTTAGCAATTGTGTATTGAATTCACTTCAATACACAATTGCTATTAGACAATTCTACTAGAGAAAATTGTCTCTAATAAAAAAAAGGGGGCAATTGTGAATTTAGAGCGGGTAGCGGGAATCGAACCCGCATCGTTAGCTTGGAAGGCTAAGGGTTTTAGTCGACGTCGATCGATCATTTTTATATTTTTAACGTCTCTAATTCAAAACCGAACATGAAACTTTGGTTTCATTCGGCTCCTTTATGATGGCTGGAGAAATTCCCAAATAAAAAAAGACGGGAACGAAATCAAAATTCGACCCATAACATCTATGTTAGCTTTTTTTCCGTCTGGGTACTTTCACAGAAAATTTTGCTTTCTAGATGATCCTGCTAGAAGATAGATCAGGCGAACTCGAACAATCTTTCTAGTTACTTCGTTCTTTATTTCTATTTAACGGAATCCTTAGGACAAGTATTTGATTTCTACCGAGCTAAAACAATAGAATATGTCGATGTCTTTAGTAAACCAAAGTTCTCGTTTAATAGCTATTTTGCTTCAATTTGTTCTATACCAAACAATGAATAGAACTGAAGATTTAGTTACGATTAGAAAGAAACTTTTCTAGCTTTATCCATGGATCCTCGTGTTATACTTATTGAATTGTAAATAGTCATCCAATTCAAAAATTATGTTTCGGAATTTCATAATCCAAATTTACAATTGATTAGAGTCTTTGGATACAAATTACGAGAATCTATAATCTTCCTTGAATCTTTCATTGAAAGGGAAAGGACTAAATCCTTTTAAGAAATAAAATTTTTGATTTGATCGGAAGATGAATCAAACCGAGAGACCCTTTAACTATTAAAGGGATTAAAGGAACGAATCACACTTTTACCACTAAACTATACCCGCTACAATGCAATTATTGCATATAAATTAACCTTTTGTCGAACAAAGTAATCGGGGGTGTAATAAACAAATCTGAAAAAAAATTAGAAAATTTTAGCATTGACTTAATAAAATTAGTAAAAGCGGATTCACTTCCACTTTTTTTTTCAATTTAAAATCTTTTTTGTCTAAAACTCTATCGGATGAGTCTTTTTAATTTTAACAAAAAAAGGCCCGGCTGGGAACTGACCAGGCCAGGCTATTAAAATAAAAAAGATCTTTTACTTGTGGTTTGACGAAACAAAATAAAAAAAGGAGTCTCTATTTCTATTATTGTGGTTTTATTTATTTCTCTTTCGAGTTCGCGCCTTTTCTTTATCTAATCTTTATCTAAATTTTGAATGTAACTAGAATTACTGAGAAAGTTCTATAAAAACAGTTATATAATAGTAATATATATATTAAATAGAGGATAAATATATTCATATAATAAAAAAAGAAATTATATATATAATAAAATATATAAAATGAAAAAATATATATATAATAAAGAATAATCTATACAAAAAAAGAAAGCTTTTTAAGAGTAAAGTGGAGACGGTTCTTTTTCCAGCCTTTTTTTTGTTTAATGGAACCTAATTAAATATCCCTTTTCGATTAGGAGAGATGGCTGAGTGGACTAAAGCGTTGGATTGCTAATCCATTGTACGAGTTAATCGTACCGAGGGTTCGAATCCCTCTCTTTCCCTTTCTCTTTTTTATGGTGTGTACTAGATAAAATCCTAATAAAATTCGAGCATTTCCACTAATTAAATAAAGCAAGAAAAAACCTTTCTTTTTTATTCTTCACGTCCCGGATTACGTCCTGGATCATTAGATAGGAATCCAAATATGAAGAGAGAAACAAAGAATATAACGACAGTGTAGACAAAAAGTTTGAGAGTAAGCATTACACAATCTCCAAGATCTTACTAAAATAAAAAAAAAAGAGAATAGATTCTCTATTTTTATACCAAATATCTAATTTTGATACCAATAAATAAAAAAAAAAGGTTTCGGAAAGTCATTTGTAATTAAGATAATAGTCGAATCTTTCATATTCAAACAGATTTGCATACCAACATCTAGATATTTTTTTGGTGAACTCGAATCTAATTAGGTTCTTTCATTTAGGAAATCGAAATGATCCCGATTTAGTATGGCTACCAAAAAAATTCAATGTTTGAATTGAGAGTTCGTTCATACGTCAAGATTTTTGAATTGTTGGAAGAATAAAAATCGTGAATTTTTTTAAGACAGTATTAAGAATTTCATCGAAAACTTACAGCGGCTTGCCAAACAAAAGCTAAGAGAAGAAAGAAAAGAGGTATTACGGGCATAACATCTACGATTGGATTCAAAAAGGCGTAGGCTTCCGGCAATTTGGCGACTAAAAAAGTGCTTGAAACAAGGGCAGAATTAAAACAAATACAGATCAAATTAAATATATTAAGCATAACAAAAATGGGTGTTCTTGTGGATAATTTAATTTTGATTGAGTTAGTAATATATTTTTTATATAAGGAAAAAAATAAAGAAAGATAGTCTAAAAAGACTTTGTTGAACTTACTCAATCAAAAATCCTTCCATTCTCTTAGGATATGAGAATTAAAGAAATAATATTTTCATACAATATCTTAATTGAATTCTATGTAATGATCAATAAAGTAAGTTTGATATGCTAGCTATAGGTGTTAAAACTCGAGCACCAATGTAATCTATCTTTTATTTTGAATTGACGAACAACCAATAGGAATATTACTCTTTTAGTAGTCTTGAATAAAAATCGAAATGGGGCGTAGCCAAGCGGTAAGGCAACGGGTTTTGGTCCCGCTATTCGGAGGTTCGAATCCTTCCGTCCCAGAGTACAATCATTACGGAATCAATCTTCTATTGCTTTTGTACACCATCTTTCTCTTTCTGGTTAAAAATCCAATATTTTTTAAGAATACAATAGTGAAATGAAAAGAAGAATAAACTTATTTTTCATCATTTTAACCGAATTTTAAAAAATCTATTTGCTTTTTTAATTTGTGTGTGATGTGGGTAAGTAAGGCCGAACCATAGATTCTAAGAGTTTTAATAAAAAAAATCTATATATATAAATATAGATTTCGATTCAAACTAATATGGTATTCAGTTGAATTCTGACTGAACCTTTACGCGTAAATTCACTATTCCATTCATAGAGAAAGACAAAGTATAGATTACGATATACTGACTGAACTATGACTATTCATGATTCCATAATTGAATCAATTAAACAAACTAGAGGAATGTTATGGTAAAACTTCGTTTAAAACGATGTGGTAGAAAGCAACGTGCGACTTGAATTGAAGGACATTATCTGCTGTGGATTTTTTCATCCGCCACTTTTTATATAGGAATATAGGTGCTCTTGGCTCGACATTTTGTGTTCTATTTTACTAGAGTCCTACACTTTTTTGGAATATAAAAAAGCGTACAGGATGGAGCTCGAGGAGAATAGAAAATTTTTATTCCTTTCGCAGGAGTCAGGATCTAGGGTTAGTGCGAATCAATAAGTTGGAACAACTTCGTAAGTCTTTTTATCTTGAAAAAAAGTCCTTTCAAGCAATTTTACAATGGAAAAGGAAATTTTCTTAAAATTGTCAAATTCTTTGAATCAAAAGTCTATCATGCGTGAATCAAGCGTTTATATGATTCTTTGTATAAAAAGAAAAAAAATCATAAACAAAATAAGGGGCTTGTTGCTGCCCTTTTTTAATAAAACGATTCAAGATCACCGAAGTCATGTCTAAACCTAAAGATTCCAAGTAAGGATAACGAATCCTGAAACAAGGAAATCCTGTTTTGAATTGTTTGAACAACTCGATCAGAATAAAGAATCAAAATTGATAAATGAGACAAACAAAAAAAAGGCTAGAGACTACTCAATAAAAAAAGTACTTAAGGATTCTCCGGTGAGATCTTTGAGAGTTATTTAACTTGAGTTACGAGAGTACGAATGTTACGACTACTTTTTATGGAAAAAAATATTTTGGGTTTAAATCCTGACTAATTGATTTCATGTTTTTATTAATCTATTTAATAGTTGAATTTACTATTTGAATTTTATACAGAGAGTTCAAGTTAACTTCTACTCATTGACTTTTTTTTCTCGAGCCGTACGAGGCCAAAACCTCTTATACGTTTCTAGGGGGGGTATTATTCATATACATCTATCCCAATGAGCCGTTTATCGAATCGTTGCAATTGATGTTCGATCCCGAAGAGAAGGAAGAGATCTTAGCAAGGTGGGTTTTTATGATCCGATAACTAATCAAACTTATTTAAACCTTCCTGCTATTCTCGATTTTCTTAAAAAAGGCGCTCAACCAACAAGAACAGTTCAGGATATTTCAAAGAAGGCAGGGATTTTGACGGAATTAAGTCTTAATAAAATGAAATTGAATTAATGAAATATAAAAAAGAGGATGTGAAAGACTCGTATATAGCTTGCTATCAAATTTTATCTACTCTTCTCTTTCCTCCTCTTTCACTTCCATCATATTTATTTTGAGTTATTAGAATTTCGATTTATTAGTAGTATTTCTCCTAAGGTACGAATACTAAAAAATACCCTGTTAACAACTACTATGGTTTATAACCATAAAAAAATTTATGAAAAAAAAATTGGATCCATATTATCTAAATTCTCATTTTTGTATATATAAATAAAAATTTTTACTGTATAGATAATACTGTATATAAATAAAAAATAATATATTAATTCTGAATAAAACTAATATATATATTATTATATGAATAATTTATTAATGATAAAAAATTAAAGGCCATAAAAAATGGGTCTAAAAAAGTATAAAAAGATTTGAGATTACCCTAACTGGCTTAGTTTTCATTCATTGTATGAACTAACAAACCAAGGGGTTAAGCTTTTTTATTTCTTTTTTTTTCTATTCTTTTCACTATATGAAAAATTCACAATCATATTGACAACAGTGTATGGACCAAATATAATTCTCTCATAGATAAATGGATCTATTTATCCCTGACGCACACACGAGTGGATTTTTTTCTTTATTCTGGTTGTATCTACATATTTGCAGTACGTTCTTTTTTTTTGGGGGGGGTTGCTAACTCAATGGTAGAGTACTCGGCTTTTAAGTGCGACTAGCATCTTTTACACATTTGTATGAAGAAAAGGATTCGTCCAGATCTGCGGTAGAGTTTGTAAGACCACGACTGATCCTGAAAGGAATGAATGGAAAAAATAGCATGTCGTATCAAGGGAGAATTCAGATAACCTTTTTTTTTTGCTTTCCTGATCAGTACAACCTTGTTTTCGATGTCAAAAAAAAAAAAAGAATTCCAATTTGGGTCAAGTGAATAAATATAAATGGATGGATAAAAAACCAGTTTTCCTTATTTTGGAAAAAAAAAGAAACGAGCTTCCATTCGTAATTTGAAAAATTACCCGATCTAATTGAATGTTAAAAATAGATTAGTGCCTAATACGGGTATGGGAAGGCATTTTTTTCTTGCGTGTTATTATCAATTTTTCATGAGTCCTAATTATTTTTTGACCTAGTCCGTTTGGATTAGGTTGGAGTGTGTAAAAGAAGCAGTATATTGATACAAAATATATATATTTCCAAAATCAAAAGAGCGATTAGGTTAAAAAAATAGAGGATTTCTAATCATCTTGTTTTGTTATTCTATAATATAACGAACAGAAACCTATTAAAGATAGAGAATCCGGTTAGCAGTCTACCTGTTTATGAGGTATCTATTGCTTTTGTAGTCTAATACCTTATTTTGACTGTATCGCACTATGTGTCATTTCAGAACTCAAGAAAATAAAGATTTTACCTTCAGTTCAAATCGAATTTCAATCCAAATGGAGAAATTGCAAAGATATTTAGAGTTCGATGGGACTCGGCAACAAAGTTTTCTATATCCACTTTTTTTTCGGGAATATATTTATGTACTTGCTTATGATCATGGTTTAAATAGATTAAATAGAAATCGCTCTATTTTCTTGGAAAATACGGATTATGACACAAAATATAGTTCCCTAATTGTGAAACGCTTAATTTTGCGAATGTATGAACAGAATCGTTTGATTATTCCCACTAAGGATTTGAACAAAAATCCCGGTTTGGGGCATACCAGTCTTTTCTATTATCAAATGATATCTGTTTTATTTGCAGTGATTGTAGAAATTCCATTTTCCCGAAGATTAGGATCCTCTTTCCAAGGAAAACAATTAAAAAAATCTTATAATTTACAATCAATTCATTCAATATTTCCCTTTTTAGAAGACAAATTAGCACATTTTAATTATGTGTTAGATGTACTAATACCTTACCCCATCCATCTAGAAATCTTGGTTCAAACCCTACGTTACCGGGTAAAAGATGCCTCTTCTTTGCATTTTTTTCGGTTCTGTCTATATGAGTATTGTACTTGGAAGAATTTTTTTATTAAAAAAAAATCAATTTTGAATCCAAGATTTTTCTTGTTCTTATATAATTCTCATGTATGTGAATACGAATCCATCTTTTTTTTTCTACGCAAGCGGTCTTCGCATTTACGATCGATATCTTATGAAGTCCATTTTGAGCGAATTTTATTCTATGGAAAAATACAACATTTTTTTAAAGTTTTTGTTAATAATTTTCCGGCGATCCTAGGGTTGCTCAAGGATCCTTTCATACATTATGTTAGATATCACGGAAGATGCATTCTGGCAACAAAGGATACACCGCTTCTGATGAATAAATGGAAATATTATTTTGTTAATTTATGGCAATGTTATTTTTCTGTATGGTTTCAATCGCAAAAGGTAAATATAAATCAATTATCTAAAGATAATTTAGAGTTTCTGGGTTATCTGTCAAGTTTGCGATTAAACC